AGAGCGGAAATCGGAGTAGGCCCTTCCATAGCATCAGGCAACCATACATGAAGGGGAAATTGTGCAGATTTAGCAACGGCACCAGCAAATAATAGAACAGCACACAAAGTAACAAATAAAAAATCGACCTCGTTATTATAAATTAAGTTATTCAATATTTCGAATAAATCCTGAAATTCGAAGCTACCTGTTATCCAATAAAAACCTAAAATTCCTAATAATAAACCAAAATCCCCTACACGATTTGTTACAAAAGCTTTTTGGCAAGCATTTGCTGCAAGAGGTCGTGTGAACCAAAACCCTATTAATAGATAGGAACACATCCCAACCAATTCCCAAAAAATATAAATTTGTATCAAATTAGAACTAGTAACTAATCCTAACATGGAAGTACTGAAAAAACTCATATAAGCAAAAAATCTCAAATATGCTTGATCGTGAGCCATATAATTATCACTATAAATAAGAACCATAATTCCAACGGTAGTGATTAATATTGACATAATAGAAGTAAGTGGATCTATCAAATAGCCGAATTCTAAAGAAAAATCGTTATTAATGATCCAAGACCATACATATTGATAGATAGAATTGCTATTTATTTGCTGAATAGACAGATTCATTGAAAAAATCATGACTATACTTAACAATAAAACACTCTGAAAAGACCACATACGACGAAAATCTTTTGTTGCCGTCGGAAAAAGAAGAAGCCCCACCCCTATTAATATAGGAACGGGAAGTGGAATGAAAGGTATGAGCCACGCGTATTGATATATCTGTTGCATAAAAAGCTTTTTGAATTCTTAATTTCCTAATTTATTGTTTCCGATTGACCGGATCTTACCTCTTTGAAAGGAGTCAATAAAAGTCAAGAAATGGACTAAGTTAAACTAATTTAAATAGAATTTTACAAGCCTTTCTTCTTACTTTACTTATTTATTTATTTTTACAAAATAAATCCTTCAAATATTCAATTCAAATCGAGAAGTTACATTCGGTCAAATGATATAAAACAGAGTAATTCCTAAATTTTTTCGAATTTGAAAATTAAACCTACCCCCTTTCCCCGAGTTTGACCAGTTAATAAAAAAGGAAATGAAAATGGAAGGTTAGATTCTTTTTTTTATTATTAAGGTTAAACTGAACTAATTCGATTTCTATGGTACAACAGATTCTATAGATATAGTCTTTAAGACTTTAATGAGAAAGAATATCAAATAAAGATACTAATCAATCTAATGAATAAAAACTCTTTTACGGCTATTCTATGGAATAAAAAAGTTTGAAAAAAAGAATCACATATCTTCGCCTTTCTCTATTTCTAGTATTTAGAGTACTAGAAATATTATTTTATTGATGCGATTTTCATATACCTTTCCCCCCTTTTAGCTTTCTTTTTTTCGGAAGAGAATATTAATTCAAGAATAAATAGAATGAACAGTAAGGAAGGATTTGTTTTGAACAATAGATGTCTTTCACATCCAACTAGAACAATAAGTAATCCTTTTTATCTTAAATGGCCGTTCCAAAAAAACGTATTTCTACATCAAAAAAGCGTATTCGGAAAAATATTTGGAAAAGGAAGGGATATTGGACAGCATTAAAAGCTTTTTCGTTAGGGAAATCTCTTTCTACAGGGAATTCAAAAAGTTTTTTTGTGCAGCAAACAAAAGACAAATAAGTAATCAATAATTTCAATAATCTGAATTGACTCGAAAAATGAAATTGACCCATTTCATATTTCCTAAAAATTTCAAATTTCCACTATCTATTGAGTTAAGCTAATCAATATGAAATTGAGTTAAGCTAATCAATATGAAATGGCACTCAGTTCACTCTTTTATATTTTAAAAAAATAACAATTTAGGTTTTTACTGAATTCTAAAAATACTAATACTATCCTTGTTGACAAACGCATAAATACAAGATAAAAAAGGGTTTACCCTAGTAGATTTTCTCATTTTCAAGATGGGGAGGTTTTTTCCCCATCGATCTATTTGTTACAGTTACGGATAATAAAATTTTTGATTTTTATCCCCTTTTCTTTATCTATAAAAGAGCGGGTATAAGATTTTTAATTAATTTTGAAATTTGAATTTCATTTTTATTAAAACTAATAGATTCGATTTAACTTTACTTAACTTTTTATTTTATATTTCTATGAATTACTATATAGAATAGATTCCCCGTATATTTCCTGTTATCAACCCAATCAAATCAAGACTTTAGTGAGAATATTCTGTATGAATAATGTGTTAATTTTCAGTGCCTTCGTCTTTCTATTTTATGTTCATTAAATGAGAAAGAGTTCATTAAAAAATGAAAACAAAAACATTTTTTTGAGTTCTATCTCTTCATTGACTCTTGATTGAGGGTAGAACTTTCTAGCTACAAGAATTCAATTCTAGGAGAGCATAAAATACACGAAAACCGCTAACACGCTAAGACCCTAAACTAAAATAACGAACTTTCAAATCCCTATTATTATTTTGAATTT